ATTTTTTTAACTAACTGAGGAAGAATTTGCAAATTGATAAAACCGGGTGGGCGAATTTTCCATCTCCAGGGAAAAACACTCTGATCTCCTATCAGAAAAATTCCCAATTCTCCTTTTGGGGTTTCGACTCTTACATAAAGTTCTTGCTGTGATAATTCAAAAGTCGGAGAAGGTTTCTTACTAATGAATCGATAATCAAAATCATTCCATTCGGGATCCCTTACTCTATCAAAGCGTCGGATTTCTAAATTCTCATAGGGCCCCCCTGGAATTCCTTCTAGAGCCTGTTGAATAATTTTTATAGATTCTGTCATTTCGCTGATTCGTACTAAATAACGAGCTAACGAATCCCCTTCTTTTTGCCATTGTACTTCCCAATCAAATTCGTCGTAACACTCATAATGATCAACTTTACGAAGATCCCATTGTATTCCGGAAGCTCGTAGCATTGGTCCTGATAAACCCCAATTTATTGCTTCTTCTCCGCCAATAATGCCTACTCCTTCAACTCGTTCTAAAAAAATAGGATTCTGTGTAATAAGCTTTTGATATTCAGCAACCCCTGTTAAAAAATAATCGCAAAAATCTAAACATTTATCTATCCATCCATGAGGTAGATCAGCAGCTACTCCTCCGAGACGAAAATAATTATGCATCATTCGCATACCGGTGGCAGCTTCGAATAGGTCATATATCAATTCTCGTTCTCGAAAAATATAGAAGAAGGGGGTCTGTGCCCCAATATCTGCCATAAAAGGGCCAAGCCATAACAAATGCGAAGCTATACGACTCAACTCCAACATAATGACTCTGATGTAGCTCGCCCTTTTAGGTACTTGAATATTGCCTAACTGTTCTGGTGCATTTACAGTTATTGCTTCTGTGAACATAGTAGCTAAATAATCCCAACGTGTTACATAAGGCAAATATTGTATAATTGTTCGGTTTTCTGCAATTTTTTCCATTCCTCTGTGTAAATAACCCAATATTGGTTCGCAGTCAATAACATCTTCACCATCTAGAGTAACGATGAGTCGAAGAACACCATGCATTGATGGGTGGTGAGGACCCATATTGACTATCATGAGGTCTTTTCTTGTAGCTGGTGCAGTCATAGGTTTTTCCCCATTCATTCTTCCATGAATTGCTGAAAGTGAAAAAAAAGAAGTTCATCAAAATTTAAACGATCAAAAAGATTCTTCAAATTAACGAGTTTTTATCTCTCGAATATCCAACTGACCAATTATTTCTTTATAACGTACTCTATTTTTTTTTGACAAATAAGCCAATAGCCGTTGACGTTTTCCCAGAATTTTCCGTAGACCTCTCTGAGATAAATAGTCTTTTTTGTGCAATTCCAAATGTGAAGTAAGTCTCCGTATCTTATTGGTAAAACTGACTACTTGAAATTCAACAGACCCCCTGTTTTCTTTCTTTTCTTCTTGTGAAGTAACGGAAATGAATGAATTTTTGACCATAAAAGAATTTCCTCCTCCTTTTTTGACTTTACAGATATGTAATTTTATCGATCAGAAATAATAATGCCAGTAATTTGAATGTGATATACATAATGATCTTAATTTCTTTATCGACTCCTAATTTTATCAATTAAAATGAATTAATCAAATTGGATTCGAATAGGGATACAAAAGGATGGTACGTTTTTGCACTCACAAAAGCGAATAATTTATATTTAAACCGAAAATGAAGAAGATTTTGTTGATTCAATTCACTTTTTATCTAATTGATACTTTATTGACGTATATTAGAATGGGATGTAAGACAAGGTATGTGTACATCTGTTTACTTTCATATACCATATACGGTATAGGATATATAGGAAAAATACGGTATTAACATTAACCAATTTTTAATCGTGGATACATACGTAGTCTTAACATATTGATACGACTGCCATTATTCGTATCAAACCAATAGCGATTCATACAAGCTAAATCTTCTAATCGATAATTCGGCCAAAGAAAGAACTTTAATTGAATTAATTCATTTTTATCACTATCAAGATGTTTACTTTCATCCAAAAATGGACTCCAGTTTTTTACGTTGTTCTCGTTACAAAATACCGGATTTCTATTCACACCATTTCTATTCGTTGAACTGAAACAAATTAAAATTCTCAATTCTCTACGACGTCTAGATGATAAAATATTTTCAGGAACAAGTAAATTCGAATGATTTTTATCTCTATTTCCAGTCATTCTTTGATGTTTTGAAATAGATTCATCAAAATTCTTCTTATCAACATATCCTCGTTCTCGATATCTTTGATTAATTTGGCGTTTACTCTTATGAACCAATGAAATACCTATGGTTTGATACATAATAAATTGTCCATCATTTTTTACAGACAGACGAACCGATTCGATAATCAATATCCCTTTTTTCATCAATTCTGTAAGAGGTAAATTCTTCTGAATCAGCATTATATTCAGACTCATTTCTCTTCTTTGAATAGAGGATATAGTAATTTTTCTTGGGTTTCTCAGTCTAAGCAGGAGACAATATACCTTAATATTATTGATCATTCTTTGATTCAAAGCATCGTCCCATCTCAATTGAAAAAGCAAATATCGTTTCAGGAAGAAATTTAGTTCTGCTTCCGTGTTGCTCTTGTATTGTTTTTTCGTTTTACGTTTTTTCATGTCTGATCGCGCATAATCTTCTTCAATATCTTTTTGTTGGTTTGAGAGAAGGGATCCAAGATTTCTTTGGTTTTGTGCATCTGAACCACGATCTCGTCGATCTGCGGGTTCTTTTTCTTCTTGATTTCGATTCTTTAATTCAAAAGATTTTTTTTCTTCATTCGATGGTATAAAAAAATTCCCTTTTGGCTTTCCATTGACGTTTTTATTTTCACTAACATTTTCATTTATATTCAAATTTAAAAGAAGTAATTTGCTTGGTATAATCCACGGTTTCATTTTATATGCATTATAAAGTAGCACAAATTCGGGGAAGAACCAAAGTTCCAGATTGGATATAGGACAATTTAGTATTTCTTCATTCATTCCCATCCAATCAAAAAAGATTTTTTTATGATTGGGTGGATTGATTTCTAGATCTTGATGAATTGTAAGATAAAAAAGACCTTTCTTATCAATTTTATCAATTATTGGGTAATTATTAGTTCCAATCTTAGTTTTTTTATTACTGTTGGAATCGATCTTGATCCAGGCCTCAATATTGACTTTTTTTCTAAGACAAAACTTGAGAATTTTCCAATCAAAATATTTTCTATCTGGATTTTTTTCCATATACATAATATCACCTCTTCCTAGATAATTATTGATAGGAATACCCCCCCATTTATCAAATAATTTGCCTTTAGGTGTGTTGTAATTATAAGAAATCTTTTGATTCGTATTTACTTGTAATGGTGATCCATAAACAGAAATATATGAGTTCCTCTTAGTTTCATAATTAATAGATTGATATGATAAAAGATCATATTTAAAGTATTTTTGAAAATTATCTTTTTGATTCGATAATGAATATACTTCAGAATCTTTTTGTTTTTTGTAATAAAGTAATTGGTTTTTTTCATATGAATTCCATTTCTTTAAATCTTTCTTTTGAGCTGTACGACATTGATTGACTCTATTTCGCCATTTTTGTGGGATTAATCTAGACCATCTAATCTGAGATAAATCGTATTGATAATGACCCCTTAACCAGTTTTTCCATTGATTCGCTCCATAACTCCGAAATTTCTTATATCTTAATTCAGAATGAATTATTCCTTGTGTTCCAAAAGAATCCTTTATCCCAGTCTTAAGAAAAAAAGATGTTCCGTGATATTGAAGAACAGATCTTAATTTATCCAAGTGGGTTTGGGATAAATTGTAAAATACATATGCTTGTGACAAGGAGGATAAGTCACAAAAAATAGGTGAATTCCTTTTACTATTACTAATATTATAAAGTGACTTTTTTATAGTCGAAATAAAGTGAATTGTATTTTGATTTGTTTTATTAATTCTTTCTTGATTTGTTTCATTAGTGTAAATGTATTTATCAATCATTTTTTTTGTTGATTCAAGAAAAAGTTGTATATTGATTTGGGGAATATTAATGATACATCGAAAGACATCTATGTAGATTCTTTCAATGAAAATTTTTATAAAATAATGTAATTTACTGATTAATCGAGCATTTCTTCTTTTTAATATTTGCCAAATATTTTTTAGTGATTCTAGTCTTTTGGCATTATAAGTTGTTTTGTTAGAATTAATATTTATTCCTGGAGTTACTTTTTTTTTGTCGTTTGTAATTTTTTCTATTTGATTTCTAATTGTGCGTGTTCTATCAGTCAGATCCTTCCGTTTTTTTTCTGTCAGGGAATAATTTGTCCAATCTGTAGATCGACTTTGATTAAACGATTCATGAATTATCTGATTGTTGATTATAGAATCTTTTTCTTTTTTAGTTTCACTTAATTCATATACTTCTCTCAATCTAAATAACAGAATTTGATTTACTTTTGAAAGTACTTTTCTTATTCTTTTTATAAATAGAACACTTTTGATGACCCAATTTTTTGTTTCTTTTGAGACTGTTAGAAAAAAGTTTGTTCTTCCCTTTAAAACTCTTAAAACTAGAAAATATTTCTTTTTCAATTTTTTAATTTTTTTTTTGAGTTCTTTAAAAATGGGCTCAAAAAAAGAAGGTCTTTTTCGGGGAGAACCAAAAGGAAGTTCAGCTTCCATTCCCCAAACCGTTAAAAAACAAAAATCATCTTTTTTTTTTATTTTTTTCATTAGATCTCTATGAGAGGTTTGCAGCTTAGATCTGTGCCAAGGTTTCAGACAGAGAGGAAATAGGATTTTTATCTGAATACCGTCTGTTAACCAATTTTTCGGAAATTCGGTTTCTGATAATTGAACACCATTATAGGTACATTTAACATGCATTTCTCTATTCCATTCCTGTAAATCCTTAGACCATTCAGGAAGTTGCAATAATAACATACGACCCATATT